ACTTCACCTTCACCAAGCGTAGGTTTCTTTCACTAATTTGTTTTTTTCTATTCCTAACTACGTTCTTTTTCTCGTAAAACTGAGAGGTAAAAAAAAAACAAGAAAAAATCAAATCGCACCATCTCTGTAATAGGTAAATGCCTTTTTTTCTCCTGAAGTTGTCGGAATTATTCGTAATAAGATATTGGCTACAATTGAAGAGGTCTTATCAATAAAATTTCCATTGATTCGAGATCTAGGCATAATTAGCAATTCATTCTATAATTCTTCTCATCCCCCTTCGGGGAAAACGATCCCACAAAAAAAGGAATTGTACAGTACAAAATAACATAAAAACAGACTAATTGGAAAAGATGCGGTGTCACCTTTTTGAACAAAGATGAAATGAAATAGTTGAATCAGATTCAATTTCATTCAAATTTCGTAATCTACCAATGACTATTACTATTTCATCTAAGTTTAATAACCAAATTTCTTCTTATGGAACCATCGGACCGTCATACATGTACTACAATTAAGATGAAGGACTCGCTATTCATTTGGGTTTTGGGCAAGAATAACATTCTAAATTCCAATAAAAAACCATCCTTTTTGTTTGCATAACGTGTATGTGCCACACCATACAATTGAAATAGAAAGATTCATCGGACGATTCATGAATTCCATGGGTTAGCTGATGAAAGAAGTTGTTGTTGATAAATAGGAAATTGGATAAACAAATTTCTTCTTATGGAACCATCGGACCGTCATACATGTACTACAATTAAGATGAAGGACTCGCTATTCATTTGGGTTTTGGGCAAGAATAACATTCTGTAGGAGAGATGGCCGAGTGGTTCAAGGCGTAGCATTGGAACTGCTATGTAGACTTTTGTTTACCGAGGGTTCGAATCCCTCTCTCTCCGTTTCTTTTCATTCATCAACGTTACCAACTACAATGTATCAAATAAAATAAGAATTGATATCATTATTCTAACGGTAAGACCCTTATTTAATAGACATTCTCTATCCCTAATTAATCCCTGTGATAGGTAAAAGAAATACAAATAGAAATCTATTGAAAAGAAGAAAAAAAAATCCTATTGCCGATCCTTTTTTGATACGTGAATGAGACAGGGCACAAGGTACTCTATTTACTTCAGCGAAAGGAGTCAAAATTGGTATGAACCTTGCTTTTGTATTTTCGTTAGAATCAAGTCTGACGGGAATAATATTCTACGACCAACAACTCATTTATTTTAAGACCGATCCATTTACTATCTATTCTTTGTATTTTCTTTCGAAATCCTTTATATTGTAAGGAGTCAATAGTCAAATGGTTTGGCAATTCCCCGTAGGGGGATGAAACAAGATAATTTTGAATCAGAGCTTTCGATCTTTCTTTATCCTTCGTAGTAATAATATCTCGGGGTTTGCAACGATAACTTGGTATATCCACTATACGACCATTCACTAAGATGTGTCTATGGTTAACTAATTGTCTGGCTCCAGGAATGGTCGAAGCCATACCTAATCGAAAAAGGATGTTATCCAAACGCATCTCAAGTAGTTGTAGTAAAACCTGGCCTGTTGACCCTTTGGCTTTTCCAGCAATATGCACATATTTAAGTAATTGTCGCTCTGTCAGACCATAATGAAAACGCAATTTCTGTTTCTCTTCTAAACGAATACGATATTGTGATCTTTTTCCAGAGCGCAATTGGGTTTGAAGATCACTTCTGGATCTGGGTCTTTTACTAGTTAGTCCCGGTAAAGCTCCCAGCCGGCGTATTTTTTTGAAACGAGGTCCTCGGTAACGAGACATATAAAGGCTCCTTTTTGATTAGCTTTCATTTGAAAAAAAAAATATAAATTCAGACTGAACTAAAGGACCAGCAAAGCAAAACTCAATTTACTAAAGTCCTACAAAACAGAATAAAAGAAATATTATCAATATTCGGAATTCCAAATATATACATAGGAAATTCAAACGAAGGTTACGTTTTCCAATTTCTTCTGTAGAGATCTAATTGATCTAGTCAACTTTTTTATTCATAGCTATAGCTGCAAGTTACCATGACATAATAGATCGGTGACTCGACATTTAGAGAAAGCGAGAGTAGAGATTTTCAATCATGGAAAGAAAAAAATCGATAAAGAAAAAGAGCCGGCTATCGGAATCGAACCGATGACCATCGCATTACAAATGCGATGCTCTAACCTCTGAGCTAAGCGGGCGGATATAAGAGCAATAGTGTATAGGAATACAGGAAACTATCGGATCTTAGCTATTACCTAGTGATTCTTCTTCTTTTTTTATTTCATTTATTGATTATTTAAATTTATTCTCTTTTTTAGTTATATGTTATATATTTTATATTCTATTTATAGATATAATACTAGATCTAAATAGAAATTCTATTCCATATTCATATATATGAATATGAAATATCAATATATCAATGAAATTCTATTTTTATATTTTGAAATGAAAAAAAAAAAAGAATGAATATCGACCGTTCCACTACTCCAAGTTGCACTGTAAAAATGAAGGAGGAGGAAAGGCATATATATATATGTGGTATATATCTATCCATATTGAATTGCGGATACATCAATGATAAAATCATTTCGTATTGAAACAAATAAGGTTCATCCAATAGAGATGAAATGATAGAATATAGAAAAGAGGGTGGGCAAAAAAAGAAAATAGCAGCATACACTTTTTCAATATAGGAATCATTACCTAATGAATTAAATAGTGTCAAGATAAATGAAAGAGTTGGATGGAATTCCAACTGGATCCTTGTCTCAAAGGAAAGGGGGATATGGCGAAATTGGTAGACGCTACGGACTTGATTGGATTGAGCCTTGGTATGGAAACCTGCTAAGTGGTAACTTCCAAATTCAGAGAAACCCTGGAACTAAAAATGGGCAATCCTGAGCCAAATCTTTGTTTTGAGAGAAAAAACGATGGAAAATGAGAATAAGAAGGGATAGGTGCAGAGACTCAATGGAAGCTGTTCTAACGAATGAAATTGACTACGTTACGTTAGTAGCTAAAATCCTTCTATTGAAATTACAGAAAGGATAACTTTATATACCTAATACGTACGTATACATATTGACATAGCAAACGATTAATCACAACCCAAATCTTAGATTGAATCCTATTCTGTTTTTCTGGTGTTCTTTCACAAAAAAAAAAATACGCAGGATTGTATATATATATATATATATATATATATATATATATATATATATATATATATATATATGTAATTTATAAATTATGAAAATTTGATTTAAATAAAATTGATTTCTGAATTCTATTATTCTAATTATTCTAGAATAGAATAGTAGAACTCTCTTATGAACTTAATGAAATAATATATCCTTTTTTATATTCTTTATTTCTTTCATATTTAGATTACTATTGAATATGAGCCTTGGTATGGAAACCTGCTAAGTGGTAACTTCCAAATTCAGAGAAACCCTGGAACTCAAAATGGGCAATCCTGAGCCAAATCTTTGTTTTGAGAGAAAAAAAGATATGAAAAATGGAAGAGTTATTGTGAATCAATTCCAATTGAAGTTGAAAAAAGAATCGAATTCGAATATTCAGTGATCAAATGATTCATTCCAGAGTTTGATAGATCTTTTGAAGATGAATCGGACGAGAATAAAGAGAGAGTCCCATTTGACATGTCAATACCGACAACAATGAAATTTCTAGTCAGAGGAAAATCCGTCGAATTTTTCAATCGTGAGGGTTCAAGTCCCTCTATCCCCAATAAAAAGCCCATTTTACTTCCTCGCTTTTTCTTTATCCTCATCCTCTTTCTTTTTTTTCATCAGTGGGCTCAGTTGAAACAAGATGAAATATCTTTCTCATTTCATTCACTCTGTTCTTTCACAAATGGATACGAATAGAAATCTTCGTATCTTTTTCCAATCCAATCTCATTTGTTTTGTATAATACAATATGAACATATATGTTCAAGGAATCTCCGTTATTGAATTATTCATAGTCCATATTTTTTTACTTACATTTACAAACAAAGAAAGTCTTTTTTTTGAAGATCTAAGAAATTCATTGACATAGATATAAGTATTCTGCTAAGATGATGCACGGGAAATGGTCGGGATAGCTCAGTTGGTAGAGCAGAGGACTGAAAATCCTTGTGTCACCAGTTCAAATCTGGTTCCTGACACGTGAATAATGTATCGGATAGATATTCATACCTCATACAAATGAAATTAATTCATTGAGACGGATCGGAATAGATATTCTTTACTTTCTTTTTCATTTGTATTTTTTTACTCTCTGTTCATACTTTTCTTATTCCAAAAGTATGTTAGTATGTTAAATTTTTGTATATATCTCAAATTTAATAGCTAAAAAAAATTAGCTAAAAGAATTCAATCAAAGAGTGGAAGGACAGGATCTGCTCATACGAAATGTATATTATATGATATCCTCCCAATTGGGGAAGAGCAATGAGAACCTCTTTTTCTTTTTTTATTTTAGCCCCTCCACAATACGAATGAAAGTCCAGTTACTCTTTTTCATCTAGAAGGGAAATGCCAAGATGCTCATTGAATGAGAAAAAACCGCTTTTTTACTTATACGACACGACTCCAGATTTCATTTTAATTTAAATCAATGAGCATCTTGAATCTCATAGAAATTGGGCGTAATATAGTCTTTACGTAAAGGCCAGCCTATCCAACTTTCAGGCATCAAGATACGTTTAAGGCGAGGATGATTCTCATAAGAAATTCCCAACATATCATAAGATTCCCGTTCCTGAAAATCAGCACTTCTCCAAATCCAGAAAAGTGACGGGATTTGAGGATTACTCCTGGGAGCAAATACTTTTATGCATACCTCTTCTGGTTTATCTATACCATATCGTATTTTCGTAAGGTGATACACACTAGCTAAAAATCCGCCTGGTGCTACATCATAGGCACACTGGGAGCGTAAATAATTGTAACCATATACATATGAAATGACA